AGAACTCCGAATCCTCCTCTTGAAGCTCATTCTCTTGGGGAAATCCCAATTCATTGGGCCTTTCAATACAATCAAATAGATTGCCACAAGGGCGCCATATTCTAGGAGCCCAAACTATGTGATTTAATAAATCTTCCTCTGTCTGTCGCGGGTCGAGGGCTTCTTCCCATTCTTCAAACTCCGATTCGTATTTTTCATATAGAAATCTCTGAAGAAGCAATGTAATTCGATCAAACTGACTGCAATCTTTTTCTTTCCGTGAGAATCCCACCAGAGCGCCTTCTACTTCTAATAGGTCATGAACTAGATCAAACTCATTCTCAACAAATCCAAATGAAGTAATCCCTTTTTTTTCAGCGGGTCCGGATGGAGACCAAAGACCTTGAGCGACCAATCCGGCAGAACAACTCAAAAGATAAAGAAGTATCGTTAATTTCTTCATGCTCGTTTCAAGTTCGAAGTACCATTTGTACAAATAAGAATCCCTTTCCTCACATGATATCTTCTTGATATAGATAGATATAGGATCTATGGGGCAATTACTTAGAAGTACATTTTGTGCAATAGCCCTTCCTATCTGATAGAAAAGGATCCCATGGTCCTGAGCCGGTCTGACGTGGGCTCGCAAATCCCAAGTTTGTCTATGAAGAGCTAATCTAATTGTATTAGTTTCTATAATTGATTTCTTCTGTGCAATACTAATTGATAGGGCCTCGTTGACAAGTGCTACAAGATCTCGTGGATTGGGACCCACGGGTATGGACCCGAATCCGTTAGTATGGAACATTTTCTTTTCCAAGTGAAATCCCCTAGTATATGAAAGAATAAAAAAGTGCTTTTGTTGTTGTGGAATAAGAAGCCTTCGTATCTTAATGCATGTATTTGATTTATTCGGAGCTATTAGAGCGGGATCCACTTTTTGGGGAATATGAGTCGAAGCAATAACAAGAATATTTCTAGTTTCACAATCCCTGGAGAGATAGTTCGCTAATAGACCGAGGGATAAGTAATTCGACTCATTCACATACAGATCATGAATGTTTGGAATCCATATTATGCAAGGAGACATTGCTTTTGCTAATTCGAATTGAGAGGTGATATCTCGGTCTATTATTATTTTCGACGCCATAGACATATACATAGTTATCAAATTCGTCGTATTTAGCAGCTCCACCTCAAAGTCATTATCAATATCGTCACTATCATCAATATCACTATCACTATCGTCACTATCATCACTATCGTCACTATCAAGATAACCTTGCTCTTCATACAGGAACTTGTTCGGAAATACCGTAATGAAAGGAACATAAGAGTTTGTCGCTAGGTATTTGACAAAATATGATCGTCCAGTTCCTATAGAACCTATCACTAAAATACCCCTAGAAGGAGATAGGGCTAAGCGGAGAAAAAGGGGTTTTCCATGAGATGGGAAATGAAAACTATTAGCCCCACACGAGGTTTGTGAATAAGCGATTGTCTGATAATGAGCAAGGAATATCCGTTTTTCCGCTAAACAGGATCTATTGAACTCATAATTCATTAGATACTTTTTATGAATATCAACTAAGTATCGTAAGTAAATTGATCCCGGTTGTTCAATCATTTGATAACCAGAGTCATTCTTTGATAAATGATCATCACTATGAGTCAGACTCAATAGAATTTGATTAATTCTTTTTTCTGTCGTTAACGTTAAGGTGGAGAACTGAACCAAGAATTCTTTTTCTTCATCATCAATCGACTCATTGTTCGCGACCCAGGATTCTATTTTATCATCAAAAAAATCGCCGCTCGTGATCCAGGGTTCTGGTTCTATTTTATCATCAATAAGATAACCGCCGTTCACATTTTTTCTTTTGCTTATCCATGCATAGATCTCTTTACTTGTACGACTTAGATGTCTCGTATTTATCAAAAAAGTGATTTCGTTGATGGGATTTGGTATGATATTTATGAGATCGCTGAGATTGATCTTCGGAAATTCATATTTCTTCTGAAAACGTCTGGATTGGCGCCTATAAGCGGAACTACTACCCACTAGCGCGCCGCTGGCAGGACCAAAACTCAATATTTCTTTCAGAAAATATACTAATTGTTCCAGAAAAATTACTAATGGTATCAGAGGATATAGAAGGAATTTATTTAAGGATTTCCGGAAGGAATTCAGTTCCGATTTATCAAAATACCTATCCCGAAGTTTTTGCAACTCAATCATGTATGATGGAATCGTCAAAGATTTGATCTTTTCTAACTCTGTCTGTAACTTACTAGAAGCTTGGGAAACAAAGAAAAGATGTATATTAACAAGATATCCAGCAACAAGAAGAAAGAAAAGGATTGAATAGAGGAACTCCCGAACATTTGTTGATCCCAGATGTGCCCATATCAATGGAATGGGTGACTCATTATTTCGATGAATCGTTTCTTCGGACAGAAGAAGATTCTGTAAACACTTACTCGAAATCTCACTTATCAGAGTCCATTGTGGAAGAAGAATCACCCACAATTTTTTCTGAAGAATTGACCATGATATATCTAATCTATGCATAATATCATGAAAAATGGATAAAAATTTGCTACTTAGTATCGGCAATGAGTCTGAAAAAGCATCTAAAAGGGTGAAAATTAGATATTTGCACCCTGTCGAAGTAAAGAACCATGGCATATATGTTTTGAACAGATTCCATTTTGAGAGATTTAAAAGAGCACTATCTCGTTGAAAGGTTCTATACATCTGCTGTTTCTCAACGCATTTCTTTAGACAAAGACTCCGTTTTTTCCTCTTTCCGGATGGTAAATATTTCTCAGAACATGGAGTGTGAATCAAACCCATGTTTGAATTGAAACTGAGATACTGATGCGAGTTCTTCCCTTCTGAATCAGATAGATTCATATCTGAAAAAGGCTGACAAGAAGTTCTTTCAAAATTGACTATTTGTTCCTCTGTTAGAGGTGTTGCAGAAATGTCTGCGATCGAGTAAATAGCTCTACGAACGAATGGATCGGGTCGAATTGGAAAATGGAAAGATTTGTACAAGTTATACGTTTCGTCACCACTTTTTGGAAAATCGTTAGATATGAATATGTCAGATACCTGTGAATCGATTGGTAAAATAGTCTCTCTCTCCAAAAAAATATGTTTTTTTTTACCTTTACCGACGCACAAAGAAAATATTTTGTTGCGAATGAACAAGATATTGAGGAATTGTCCATACGTAAGATCATAATTATTGATACGGGTCTTTTCCACATAAAAAGGGAATCCTTTGTTGTTACAATAGAACCAGAAGTGATGTGGATTATTCAAGAATCGAAGTCGATTTGCTTTATAAAAAGAAGATATCAATGAACTTCTATGAAATGGTTTCACGGGATTCAGCCAATTGTCTCGATCGTGGGATATCATTGAGAAATAGGAATCCGTGTTATCAAAGGATTTTCTGCGATTATTTCTAGTATGGAATGAGTCAATCATCCACTTTGGTATCTTATTGAACAAAAATGGTAATATTGTTCTTCCATTGATCAAGAATTTCGGTCTTTGGGAAGTATCATGATCATCCAATAAGAAGGGTTTCAATTTATTCAAATGAACGATTTGAACACCTATTGATTCTAACAACTGATTGCAGAGTTGATCGTTTGTACCTTTCACTTTCAATTCATAGATGTGGATCTCGGACCTATGAATGGGGGCATTTCCAATACTCACAAAGAAAAAAGGAAGTGTCTTGGACAAAAAGAAACGAAGTGGCTTAGACAAAAAGAGAAGTGCCTTGGACAAAAAGAAACGAAGTGCCTTGGACAAAAGGAAACGAAATGGCTTAGACAAATCTTCTTTGTCGATAGCATAGGACCAATCAATCGAATATTGATTAATACGTAATCGATCAAACACTACTTGAAAACGGTTCCTCTGTTCAAAAACGAAATGTTCAAAATGTTCCCGGAAATTATTGCTCCCATTGGACCATTTGTATATATATGCATCAGGATCCCGATTCATGGATCTCTCGGTTCGAGAAAAAAGAGGATCAAACCATTTCTTCTGACTCTTTTTCAAATTCGATAAATGTTGGTTGATCATATATTTCATTATAGTTATATGATTCAGAGTATCATTTCCTATTTGATCCTTTTGAATTCCATATTCGTAGTTGCGATCGGATCTATTCATTAAAAAGAATCGGTTCGATACATTTCTTATGTACCCATAGGTGCTATATTGGATTTGAATCAGATTTCGGATCAATCTATATTTATTGACTGCCTCCATTATGTTGTTGCTAGCAAATGCCACTATTTTGAGTTTTAGATCTTCCAAAGAATTCCCGCAGTAGATCTGGACCGATTTTTTTCTGATCCTTCGATAAAAAGATTCATTCTCTTCATAAAAAAGAGGAGGTAGAACCAATAAAGATTTCTTTTTTGATTCATCTCTGGAGTTGAATACCCTATTCAAGAATTTTTTTTGATCCAATCCGTAGGAATCAATAGAAAAGGCAAATCCCCTATGATACACCAGATCTGGCTCGGTTATTGATAGAGTGAATAGATCCGCCATTTCTTGAAATCTCTCTTCTGATTCAAAATCGTGTCGTAACGTGTATCCCCCATTGTTCCGGTCACAGAATAGATAAAATAAATCAAAAAATGGATTTTTGTTCAAAAATGAAATCTTATTGGAACTGTCCATATCCGGTTTATCCTTCGGAACAACCATATCACATCCCGGATCTGATGAAATAGGATGAATTGAGACGGTATTTTGTAAATACGTAATTATCTTGAATATATCAACCATTTCTTTATTTTCTGATCGCCTGGAAGGGACAAAAGAAACATCTTGTTTTTTCTTCAAAAAATTCTGATCTCTTGTGGACCTCTCAGTAGGAGTTGAACCCAGATGAAGTTCTGACCATTTGTCAGAGAAAAAAGAACGAATTGATCTTGTAGGATTCCCAAGAAATTCTTCGATTTCTTCCGGAAGCAGATGA